CTCTGACCGAGATCTTTGGGGATGATTCCGTACTACAGTTCGGTGGAGGAACTTTAGGACACCCTTGGGGTAATGCGCCAGGTGCCGTAGCTAACCGAGTAGCTCTAGAAGCATGTGTACAAGCTCGTAATGAAGGACGTGATCTTGCTGCTGAGGGTAATGCAATTATCCGTGAGGCTAGCAAATGGAGTCCTGAACTAGCTGCCGCTTGTGAGGTATGGAAAGAGATCAAATTTGAGTTTAAAGCGGTGGATACTTTGGATAAGTAAGATAACAAGTAATTACTCTCCGTTCTCTTAATTGAATTGCAATTAAACTCGGCCCAATCTTTTACTAAAAGGATTGAGCCGAATACAAAGATTATATTGCATGTATTTTGGATAAATACATATATAGAAGATTTGAAATAGAAATCTAAGACTCAAATCTTTCTATTGTTGTCTTGGATCCACAATTTAACCTATAGATCCTTAGGATTGGTATATTCTTTATATATCCTGTAGTTTCCCTGAATAAAGCGAAGTATCCCAAATCTTTCGACCCATCCTGTATATTGTCTTTTTCGTTCCGTGTTGGAATAGAACCTTAATTTATTACTTGTTATTAGTTAGTTATTAGATGAGATTTTACGAAAAAATTCTTTCTAGGCGAGAACAAATATTTCTTTTTTTTTTTTCCTCGAGGCGAAGACATAGGAAAAACCACTTTTTATCATCATATTTCATTTTAATATTGAATTTAGAATGAAAAGGGATTCCATCATATTCATATTATAGTGAAGTCTTACCCTCGGATTCCCACAAAACAAAAGAGAATCCCTTTTCACACTTCCTATTAGTATAGTAGTGATTGAATTTCTATGTTTAGTCTGATAGGAAATAAGATATTCAAATAAAAATAAAGAATTGTGGATCGAATGACTATTCATCTATTGTATATTTATACAAATAGGGGGCAAGAAAACTCTATGGAAAGATGGTGGTTTAATTCGATGGTGTTTAAGAAGGGGTTAGAACGCAGGTATGGGATAAAGAAATCAACGGACAATCTTGGTCCTATTGAAAATACTAGTGAAAGTGAAGATCCGAATAGAAAAGGTAGGGCTAAAAACATTCATAGTTGGAGGGGTCGTGGCAATTCTAGTTACAGTAATGTTGATCATTTATTTGGCGTCAAAGACATTCGGAATTTCATCTCTGATGATACTTTTTTAGTTAGGGATAGTAATGGAGACAGTTATTCTATCTATTTTGATATTGAAAATAAGATTTTTGAGATTGACAACGATCATTTGAGTGAACTAGAAAGTGCTTTTTCTAGTTATCGCAATTCTAGTTATATGAATAATGGATCTACGAGTGAAGATTCCTTATACAATCGTTACATGTATGATACTAAAAATCACATTACTAGTTGCATTGACAGTTATCTTCAGTCTCAAATCTGTATTGATACGTCCATTGTAAGTGATAGTAGTGACAGGTACATTTCTAGGTGCGTTTTTGATAAACGTAGAACTAGTAGTGAAAGCGGTAGGTCCGGTATACGAACCCGCGCGAAGAGTAGTGATTTAACTCTAAGAGAAAGGTCTAATGATCTCGATGCAACTCAAAAATACAGGCATTTATGGGTTCAATGCGAAAATTGTTATGGATTAAATTATAAGAAATTTTTGAAATCAAAAATGAATATTTGTGAACAATGTGGATATCATTTGAAAATGAGTAGTTCAGAAAGAATAGAAGTTTCGATCGACCCCGGTACTTGGGATCCTATGGATGAAGACATGGTCTCTCTGGATCCCATTGGATTTCATTCGGAGGAGGAGTCTTATAAAGATCGTATTGATTCTTATCAAAGAAAGACAGGATTAACTGAGGCTGTTCAAACAGGCGTAGGTCAACTAAATGGCATTCCCGTAGCAATTGGGGTTATGGATTTTCAGTTTATGGGGGGTAGTATGGGATCCGTAGTCGGGGAGAAAATCACCCGTTTGATTGAGTACGCTACCAATCAATTTCTACCTCTTATTATAGTGTGCGCTTCGGGGGGGGCGCGCATGCAAGAAGGAAGTTTGAGCTTGATGCAAATGGCTAAAATCTCGTCTGCCTTATATGATTATCAATCAAATAAAAAGTTATTGTATGTATCAATCCTTACATCTCCTACTACTGGTGGGGTAACAGCTAGTTTTGGTATGTTGGGAGATATCATTATTGCCGAACCAAATTCCTACATTGCATTTGCGGGTAAAAGAGTAATTGAACAAACATTGAATAAAACAGTACCCGAAGGTTCACAAGCGGCTGAATATTTATTCCAGAAGGGCTTATTCGACCTAATCGTACCACGTAATCTTTTAAAAAGCGTTCTGAGTGAGTTATTTAAGCTCCACGCCTTCTTTCCTTTGAATTCCAATTCAATCAAGTAGAGCGCACTAAGTTCAATTATTTTATTTTTTTATTTGTAGCAAACAAGTAGTTAGCTTATCGGAATCAAAGTAAATAAGAATGGAGTTTTCTTTGGTGACCTAAGATCTAATTGTAGAAAGAATCAAAAGTTGCGGATAACTCTTTTTTTTTTTTACCTAGATTCCAGATTACTAATTAAGAAGTCTCTATCAACAAGATAAAAGCGTGAGTTCTTCCTTTCGTGAAATTAGGCAAATAAACCGAATTTCGTCTTACGTATATAATCAAATTCAAATAGAGAAAAGATAGATATATAGTTTTGTATCTTTCTCCATCTCCCGAAAATCCCATTTTCACTAAAAATCCCGGTTGTGTCGCATTCTAACGAATCTTTCGATAATTTGTAAGAAACTCTTTCTTTATTAAATTAGAAGACAAGAACAAAACACAAAGAAATAAATAAAAAAAAAGAAAGTTGATTATCATACGTATCTTTCATGTAGATAGATGAATTTATTTAGTTCTACATTCCTTGGACTTATTCTATATACTCACTTAGAGATATAGATACTTATCTCTCTAATAAAAATTTTCAAATTGAATTAATTAGTAATTGAATTAATTAGTAATTAATAATAACTACGAATTCATAATAATTATAATTCTTAATTATAATTAGTATAAATATAAAATATGATATTAAAAAAAAATAATAACAGGTACAAATAGTAAATCGAGGTACCCATTTTATGACAACTTTCAATTTTCCCTCTATTTTTGTGCCTTTAGTAGGCCTAGTATTTCCGGCAATTGCAATGGCTTCTTTATTTCTTCATGTTCAAAAAAACAAGATTGTTTAGATCTGAGGGGACCCAACCTCATCCGTTTTTTTTTTTGAAACTTAGACTTGTAGCATAACACAGATATTTATTTCGGGAAATATGGTATAACATGTGATTTTCGCCGAACATAAAGGAAAAAGCTCTTATGCCTGCCGAAAATGATCTATGGGTAAATGAATTCTAGCTAGTTTTCAAATAGATCAGGATCGCTGAATGCCTAAAATGTAAAGTTGGTGGATCTATATGTATATCAATATGTATATTGGGATCATATGAAGGGTATGTTATTATTTTAGATCTAACCAATTTGATGAATTACTCCTAAAGGTTCACATCAAACTAGTGCTAGTTCACATCAAACTAGTGCTAGTTGATGAGAGTTACTTCGGAAACAAAAAAAAGTAAAGTCAAAATAATTTTAATTTGGGGTATTCTCTCAATTCCAATAAAATGCAATCGTATCAAGTATGAGTTGGCGATCAGAACATATATGGATAGAACTTATAACGGGGTCTCGAAAATTAAGTAATTTTTGCTGGGCCCTTATCGTTTTTTTAGGTTCCTTAGGATTCTTATTGGTTGGAACTTCCAGTTATCTTGGTAGAAATTTGATATCTTTTGTTCCGTCTCAGCAAATCATTTTTTTTCCACAAGGGATCGTGATGTCTTTCTACGGGATCGCGGGTCTCTTTATTAGTTCCTATTTGTGGTGCACAATTTCCTGGAATGTAGGTTGTGGTTATGATCGATTCGATAGAAAGGAAGGAAAAGTGTGTATTTTTCGTTGGGGATTTCCTGGAAAAAATCGTCGCATATTCCTCCGATTCCTTATAAAAGATATTCAATCCGTTAGAATAGAAGTGAAAGAGGGTATTTATGCTCGTCGTGTCCTTTATATGGACATCCGAGGCCGGGGGGCTATTCCGTTGACCCGTACTGATGAGAATTTGACTCCACGAGAAATTGAACAAAAAGCCGCGGAATTGGCCTATTTCTTGCGCGTACCAATTGAAGTCTTTTGAGAAAAGGAACTGGGCTGAAAAACGAATGCTTTCTCAGCAGGAGGGAAAAATGCAAGAATCCTCTTTTTTTCTATAACATAACTTAACTGAAGTTTCGTCAGAACGTTCAGTCCAGCCAAAGCCGACGTATATGGAACAACCACAAAAAAAGAGTTTTGTGGTTTTTTATGCGTATCCAAATCCATGCAACTCAATTGAAACAAGTAAGAAATTGAACTACTAGATTCAATTCATCTCATATATCAAACGATTTCGAAAGAAAGAAATTTCTCTTTTTTTTTTTGAAGTTCAATTTTTGTTGGAAGTGATACTTTAGATGCAGATAAATCATATCTTGTAAATTATTTCCTTTTTGGTTTGTCAATCGACCTTTTTTTATCCTTTCGTTTGTGTTCTTTACTAACCAATAATGGGTTTTCTTAATAATGATAACTGGCCTATTTCTGTCTTGTTTTTCCTTTCCGCTCATTTTTTTGATCATCACAATATCTTTCTCTCAATTATTCTATTCTTGACTATGGGGAATCGTTGGAATTTTTTCGAAATATTGGATATTTTGATAGAAAAGGAGTTCTTTCGTCTCAAAATCTCAATAATATTCATTCCTTAAAGTACTTCTTTCGTTCATTCATCAAAAGGAGACACTTGTTTGGAATTTGATGAATTAAGATATCTGGAAACAATATTTTTGATTATTTCTTCATTCGAATTCGAAGTGGAGTCTTAGTCTATTTCTGTATTCTTTCTAAATTCAAACAAAATCACAAATAAAATAGATTCATAGATTTGATACCTTGTCTAGAACTCATGTTTGAAAGAAATATTCGATCACATAGAGTCGACAAATGAAGTGGGTTAATTAAAAATTCACAGGTGAAAAATGGCAAAAAAGAAAGCATTCACTCCTCTTTTGTATCTTGCATCTATAGTATTTTTGCCTTGGTGGATTTCTTTCTCATTTACTAAAAGTATGGAATCTTGGGTTACTAATTGGTCGAATACTGGTCAATCCGAAATTTTTTTGAATGATATTCAAGAAAAAAGTATTCTAGAAAAGTTCATAGAATTAGAGGAAATCCTCTTTTTGGACGAAATGATCAAAGAATACTCGGAGACACATCTACAAAAGCTTCCTACAGGAATCCACAAAGAAACGATCCAATTAATCAAGATACACAATGAGGATCGTATCCATACGATTTTTCACTTCTCGACAAATATACTCTGTTTTGTTATTCTAAGCGGTTATTCTATTTTAGGTAATGAAGAACTTGTTATTCTTAACTCTTGGGCTCAGGAATTCCTATATAACTTAAGTGATACAGTAAAAGCTTTTTCGATTCTTTTATTAACCGATTTATGTATCGGATTTCATTCACCCCACGGTTGGGAACTAATGATTGGTTCTGTCTACAAAGATTTTGGATTTATTCATAATGATCAAATTATATCTGGTCTTGTTTCCACTTTTCCAGTTATTCTCGATACTATTTTAAAATATTGGATTTTCCGTTATTTAAATCGTGTATCTCCGTCACTTGTAGTTATTTATCATTCAATGAATGATTGATAAATGATCCACCGATATTAATCTAATCCAATTAGAATGTTTCTTACTTTGTAGTTCTACATAAGCATTAAAAACTTTCTATCGGGGGGATTTTCATCCTATAGTATTTGATTCCAGTAAATAGCAGAATCGGGGGATAGGGAACTATACCAGTGACCTACCCAATTTATTGTAGAAATTTTCGGATCAATGATTAGACCATGCAAACTAGAAATACTTTTTCTTGGATAAAGGAACAGATTACTCGATCTATTTCCGTATCGCTCATGATATATATCATAACTCGGACATCCATTTCAAGTGCATATCCCATTTTTGCGCAGCAGGGTTATGAAAATCCACGAGAAGCGACTGGGCGTATTGTATGTGCCAATTGCCATTTAGCTAATAAGCCCGTGGATATTGAGGTTCCACAAGCGGTACTTCCTGATACTGTATTTGAAGCAGTTGTTCGAATTCCTTATGATAAGCAAGTGAAACAAGTTCTTGCTAATGGTAAGAAAGGGGGTTTGAATGTGGGGGCTGTTCTTATTTTACCGGAGGGGTTTGAATTAGCTCCTTCCGATCGTATTTCTCCCGAGATGAAAGAAAAGATAGGCAATTTGTCTTTTCAGAGCTATCGCCCTAATAAAAAAAATATTCTTGTGATAGGGCCTGTCCCTGGTCAGAAATATAGTGAAATCACCTTTCCTATTCTTTCCCCGGACCCCGCTACTAAGAAAGATGTTCATTTCTTAAAATATCCTATATACGTAGGGGGGAATAGGGGAAGGGGTCAGATTTATCCCGATGGAAGCAAGAGTAACAATACAGTTTATAATGCTACAGGAGCGGGCATAGTAAGTAAAATCATACGAAAAGAAAAAGGGGGATATGAAATAACCATAACAGACCCATCGGATGGACGTCAAGTGGTTGATATTATCCCTCCAGGACCAGAACTTCTTGTTTCAGAGGGTGAATCCATCAAATTGGATCAACCATTAACGAGTAATCCTAATGTGGGTGGATTTGGTCAGGGAGATGCAGAAATAGTACTTCAAGATCCATTACGTGTCCAAGGTCTTTTGTTCTTCTTGGCATCTGTTATTTTGGCACAAATCTTTTTGGTTCTTAAAAAGAAACAGTTCGAGAAGGTTCAATTGGCCGAAATGAATTTCTAGACTCGCGGATTTATCGACATCAGGTTCGTAAAAAGAACAAAATTTTTATGTATGATCAAAAAAAATCAATTCTGAAAAACCTTTTATTTACTTGCTCTTTTTCTACGAGCTTGGGGGAATCCCTTGTACCGCATTCCTAGTCATAATAGGTAGATTTTTGTTTGAAGAAGACTATTTTATTTGACTTTATTTTATGACTTTACCACCTCTTTCTTTGTTTTTTTTTAACCAAATTGAATTGGTACGACTATGTTACTATTGCCAGATTTCAATGTTATAAAATGGATCCATTTTATTCTATTTTCTATTTGAAATAGAATAAAATTGGGATAGATATTAGCATAAGTAAGCGGGTAATAGAACGAACTATAAATGCGGGGAACAAATAATTCTAGGAGGCATTATTTGTCTTCCTAGTCTTCGACACAAGAAAAGGAATTTTCTAAACCCCTTTCTTGTGTCGAAAGAGTAATGATTTTTCATCCTGTTCGT